GTCCTATACATATGACCGGCGATCAGGAAAAGAATTGCAATAGCTAAATGGTGGTGTGCGATATCGCTCAGCCATAGACCCCCTGTTATTGGATCTAATCCCCCGCGAAAACTCAGAAATTCCGCATATTTTGACCAATTCAAGGTAAAAAATGGGGTTGCCCCTTCGGAAAAACTGGGATAAAGTTGAGCCAAAAGATCCCGATTCAAGATAAATTCATGAGGAAGTGGTATCTCTTTAGGATCAACCCCGGCATCGAGAAATTGGTTAATTGGCAAAGATACATGGATTTGGTGTCCTGCCCAAGAAAGAGAACCAAGCCCCAGTAACCCCGCTAAATGGTGATTCAACATAGATTCTACATCTTGGAACCAAGCCAATTTTGGGGCGGCTTTATGATAATGGAACCAACCGGCAAAAAGCATTAGCGATGCAAAGACCAATGCGCCAATTGCAGTACAATAGAGTTGTAATTCACTAGTTATTCCAGATGCGCGCCAAATCTGAAAAAAACCGGAGGTTATTTGTATTCCTCGGAAACCCCCGCCCACATCACTATTCAATATTTCTTGACCCACTATTGGCCAAACTACCTGGGCACTGGGCTTAATGTGAGTAGGATCACTTAGCCATGCTTCATAATTGGAAAAACGGGCACCATGGAAGTACATGCCACTCAGCCAAAGAAAGATAATTGAGAGTTGACCGAAATGAGCACTAAATACTTTTCGAGAGATCTCCTCTAAATCACTGGTATGACTATCAAAATCGTGAGCATCTGCATGTAGGTTCCAGATCCAAGTGGTAGTATCAGGGCCCTTTGCTATTGTTCTTGAAAAATGGCCGGGTCTGGCCCATTCCTCGAATGAAGTTTTGACGGGATCCCTATCTACAACAATTTTCACTTCTGGTTCCGGCGAACGAATAATCATTAAGTCCTCCTCTTTCCGGACAACACATACAAAGAGACCTGCCAACAGTCAAGTTTTTAGTGAAACTTCTGAAAGATGGATATTTTATAAAGATGAATATTTTTATTTCATTTATGATTAGTCCCTTTCTTTCCCATCTCTCATCCATCTATTTTATTTAGTTATTCGCTAGAGCAATTATGATATCGAAGTTGATCTGGGGCAAGTGTTCGGATCTATTATGACATAACGATTAGGTGCCCAACGGACTTTTTTATCTTGTAAAATCCTTTCCCGACGTGGTGAAGAAACTCTTTTTTTTTTTTACCCGGCCTAGTGTATTTCTATCTCAATTTTTAAGTGCCCGGCCCCACTTTTATGGAACATCTTATTACTTCATTACAAATCACAAGATCATTTAATTTATTAGAATTAAAAAGATGATATCTATATTTAGCCTTGCTTTATTAGCTATATGTTATCTATATTGCTGTATACATATCGTTTATCCTTATGAGATACTATAAATAAAAATAAAATATTTTAGAAGGAAGAGATATAATGAAATTCTTGATTGGATCCTATCATAGGAACGATCCATTTTATTAATGGATCCAATAATCAATTTTAATAAATTAAAAGAGAGAGTGGTTTTATTCGAATTCGAAACGTCTTGTGATCTTCAACCAATTATGTGCTTCAATATAATTACCAGGAGTCAGCGCTATCGCCTGTTTCCAATACTCAGCAGCTTGATCGAACCAAGCCTCCGCAATTTCAGAATCACCCTGTAGAATGGCCTGTTCTCCTCGGTCGGAATAGGTTGGTCAATTCCTTCCCTTAGAACCGTACTTGAGAGTTTCCTACCTCATACGGCTCAACAGTCGATTCTTTTTGCTTGCGTTCCATCTTAGTAATCTCCACTGAATGAGATTTATCATAACCCTATCTCATTTTTCTTGGGTTAACCAGAAGAAGTTAATTACGTTAAGTTTTAAACTCTAATTTCGATCAATAATCAGTTTTATCTTTTCTCCCACCTTCAGAAAACTGAGGAATAAATATTCCCCTATATCGTTAGAATTTTCTAAAAGGTAACTATCTCGTTTTCATTTCATATAGACTCTTTGAAAAAGACTTTCCTATGCAAGAAAAAATAACTTACTATCGTTGGGATCTGATGCTACACCGCTGCTGAATACCTTAGTAGATCGACTCTATTACATAAGTTGATTCCTAATTTATATATCATATCATGACATAAGTAAGCAGTTCTTAAACTGTATCGACCTAATAACTCGCTAATTGATCTTTACGGTGCTTTCTCTATCAATTCGATCCTTTTTTATCCATAGAGTATATGGCCGTACTTTTTTCTCCATGTTTTGGTTCTCATGAAGTCTTTTTCCTCGCTACAGCTGATAAAAATCGTTGCTTTCGACGATGCATATGTAGAAAGCCCATTTTTTCTAGTATTTACTAGCTGATTTGATCTTTTTTTTTTCTTCTTTCTATAGTGGAGATAGTCGCACGTAATGACAGATCACGGCCATATTATTAAAAGCTTGTGGTAAGAATGGATTTCGTTCTAGTGCTCGGAAATAATATTCCAAAGCCTTCGTATGATCCCCGTTGCTTGTGTGTATAAGTCCTATGTTATAGAGTATATAACTTCGATCATAGGGATCAATTTCTGGTCGCGTAGCTTCATAATAATTCTGTAAAGCTTCCGCATAATTTCCTTCGGATTGAGCCGACATCCGTTACGGTCGTTCTTTCTATTCAAAGAATCTCCGCTCCAGAACCGTACGTGAGATTTTCATCTCATACGGCTCCTCCCTTCTGCGCATAGTACTAAGGGAAATAATCTATAGAATCCAAATTTCACTATTTTCATTATGAACTGACAGGGGCTAGTATTTTTACAAGAAATCTCTAGCCAGCCTTCCCGAAGGAGGTTTTTTCTTAACACCAATCGTATTAGTACTAGATAAAAGGGGTAACTCCAACAATTTTTTTGTTCTCAACGCCTCCTATTTCGGGGAATTAGTCACTTCAACAATCTTTGATGGTTATACGGGTATCCAAAGTACGAACGAGATGGATGTTTGTTGTCCCAACCATTCTTGTTAGTCCCGATACAATAAAAAAGGGGTATAATTTTTAACAAACAAAGTTTTCGTATTGTTGATTCCTAGGAGTAGTGCTTCTTCCCATATGCTGCCTATTGGTACTAAATGGAGTAAGATTGACTCGCGGTCCAGAACCTATAGGTATAACCTTTCGCTCAATACTAAAATCGATAATGAAAGCATCTGAGGCTGCATCAATCGAGGATACACGATGGAAGGAATTGTTCTATCTCCAAACTTCACCTTCCCCGGGCGTAGGTTTATTTCAAGAATTTCTTTCTATCCCGAACCACAGAGGGTTAAAAAGAAAATCAAATCGCACCATCTCTGTAATAGGTAAATGCCCTTTTTTCCCCTGAAGTTGTCGGAATTATTCGTAATAAGATATTGGCTACAATTGAAGAGGTCTTATCAATAAAATTTCCATTTCTCTGAGATCTGGGCATAATTATCAATCCGTTCTACAATTCTTTCCATTTTCCTTGGAAAAATGATCCCGCAAAGAAAGGAATTGTACATGTACAGTAGTACGAAATATCATAAAAATAGACTAATTCTACAAAAAAGGATGTGGACCTTCTGCTCAAATTGTTCCTTTTTAGACAAGGAGAAATATGAAATAGAAATATTTGAATTAGATTGGACTTCATTCCAATTTCATAATTATGAAAATAATATAAATGAAAATACTATAAATTATAAATATAGTATGCAGTATGTCTATGAACGGAACTATTCCAATTTCATATCCGTTGAATAAACAAAGCCTTTTTTACTTTGGAATTGGTTATGATCCAAGAAAAAGAGGAAAAAAATGGAATAATCATTCTATGATAAAATAGAGTAAGATAGAGGAACTGTCCGTTTTGTTTGCATAACGCATATACACGATACAATTAAAATAGAAAAATCCATGGGACAATTTATGAATTACTAACGATCTAGTAAAACAAATTTTGTATTCCTATGGATATAGGGTCCTTGATTGGTCGTACCTGTACTGCAATAAAATAATATGAACGGCTCGCTATTCACTCGGTTTCAAGTCAATAATATAATAAGAGTCGGAGAGATGGCCGAGTGGTTAAAGGCGTAGCATTGGAACTGCTATGTAGGCTTTTGTTTACCGAGGGTTCGAATCCCTCTCTTTCCGTTTCTGTTAATTCACTGCCATTACCGACCACAAATCAAATAACAATTTGATACCATTATTCTAAAAGTAAGACCCTTATTTGATAGATATTTTATATTCCTAATTACACTACTATAGTCTTAATTACACTACTATAGTCTATAGTCTATAGTATAGTACAGTACGTGAAATAAAAGTAAAAGTACGTAACGAGAATTGAAACCTATTTCTTAAGCAAGGGGGTGCGGGTAAAATTATCTGAACCTTTCTTTGTAATTTTCAATTAGGTTCAAGTCTGACGGGAATAATATTCTACAACTAACAACTCATTTATTTTCAAACCGATCCATTTACTATCTATTATTTGATTTACCAATCCTTTATATTGGAATGAGTCAATAGTCAAATGTTTTGGCAATTCCTCGCGGGGGGATGACGCAATATAATTTTGAATCAGAGCTTTCGATCTTTGTTTATCTTTCGTAGTAATAATATCTCGGGGTTTGCAACGATAACTTGGTATATCCACTACACGACCATTAACTAAAATATGTCTATGGTTAACTAATTGTCTGGCTCCAGGAATGGTAGAAGCCATACCCAATCGAAAAAGGATGTTATCCAAACGCATCTCAAGTAGTTGTAGTAATACTTGGCCCGTTGACCCTTTTGCTTTTCCGGCTATATGCACATATCTAAGTAATTGTCGCTCTGTCAGACCATAATGAAAACGCAATTTCTGTTTTTCTTCTAGACGAATACGATATTGCGATCTTTTCCCAGAACGCAATTGGTTTTTAAGATCATTTCTAGATCTAGGCATTTTATTAGTTAGTCCTGGTAAAGCCCCCAGTCGGCGTATTTTTTTGAAACGAGGTCCTCGGTAACGAGACATAAAAACTCCTTTTTTATTTTATTGAAATTGTATTTTACAGAATAAATCTAGATTAAGACTGAACTAAAGGATAAACAAAGTAAAACTAAAAATACTAAACTAATATCTAATTCTAATATCTAATTAAAGTTAATAAAGTACTACAAAATAGAATAAAATTCATTCTATCAATATCCGAATTTTTTTGTATATTTGTATATGTATATTTGTATATCTATAGTATAGGAAGTTAAGGCTCAGTTTTATGATTTAATTTATTCCGTAGAGATCTAATTGATCCAATAAAATTTGGATTCCTAGTTGTCAAATTAGCACGATATAATAGATCGATGACTCCACATTTGGAAGAAGAGGAGAGAAGAGATTAGCAATCATGGAAAAATCGATAAAAAGCCGGCTATCGGAATCGAACCGATGACCATCGCATTACAAATGCGATGCTCTAACCTCTGAGCTAAGCGGGCTCATATAACAGAAATATAAATAGTGAATAGGAATTCAGTAAACTACTAGGTTTTGGATCTCAGTTATGAATTTAGTTAATAAATTTAATAACTAAATAACTCTAAATAACTAGAGTTAAAAGTTAAATTAGTTAAATTGAAATTGGTTTATATTCTTTAATATGTAATAATACATAATTACTTAAATACTTAAGTATTTAATATTATATTAAATAATACTTAAAATTAAATAATTATTAAGGTTAAGGTTTAAGTATCAAATTAATTTTTGAAGTATAATTTTCATATTATATAATTCAAAGGGTCATACTATTTTTAGTATTTGTTTAGTATTAATAATTTACTATTAATAATATAATAAAAATATAAATTTCGTACCTAAGTTCTTAAACTTAATGAAAAATGAAAATAAGACATTTCTTTGGTTTCATTCGGAAAAGGAGAAAATAAGATAGGACTCAAAAGACTAATGAATATCGATCCTTATCGTATTCAAAAAAACACTGTAAAAATGAAGGGGGACATATCTATGTGGGATATATGTATACATATTGAATTGCGGATACATCAATGATAAAATCATCTCTGATTGAGATGAATATGGTTCATTCAATAGAGATAAAACGATAGGGATAGCGAAAAAAAAAATAGCGTCATACACTTTTTCAATATAGGAATTCATTAGATAATAAATTCAACGATTCCAAGATCAATGAAAAAGGTGGGTGGAATTAAAACTGGATCCTAGTATCAAAAGGGGATATGGCGAAATTGGTAGACGCTACGGACTTGATTAGATTGAGCCTTGGTATGGAAACCTACTAAGTGGTAACTTCCAAATTCAGAGAAACCCTGGAATTAAAAATGGGCAATCCTGAGCCAAATCTTTATGTTAAGAAAACAAAGGATAGGTGCAGAGACTCAATGGAAGCTGTTCTAACAAATGGAATTGACGTTGACTACGTTGCGTTGGTAGCTGGAATCCCTCTATCGAAATTACAAAAAGGATGACCCTATATGCGTATATATACATACTGACATATCAAACGATTAATCACAACTCGAATCTGGAATCCATATTATTAACTATAGTTATATATTTATAACTATATAATATAATATTATAGTTATTATATATATTTTGTTTCTATTTTAAAAAAGATATATTTTTTCTATAATTTATAGATTAATTAAGAGTTATTATAAATATATTCCAGTCGAAGTTGAAGGAAGAATCGAATATTCAGTATTCAGTGATCAAATCATTCATTCCGGAGTCGGATAGATCTTTTGAAAAAATGATTAATCGGACGAGAATAAAGAGAGAGTCCTGTTCTACGTGTCAATACCGACAGCAATGAAATTTATAGTATTAGGAAAATCCGTCGACTTTAGAAATCGTGAGGGTTCAAGTCCCTCTATCCCCAATAAAAGCCCCTTTGACTTACTAACTAGACTTCTTAATTATTTTCTTATCCCATTTTTTATCTTATTGGGGATTCAAACAAAATTGACTATCTTTTTTATTCACTTTACTCAATCCACAAATGGATATGCACAAAAATCTTTGAATCTTATCTTAATCCTAAGTTCTTTGGATAGATACCCCTACAAATGAACATTTGTAGGTAAGGAATTCCTGTTATTGAATCATTCACAGTCCATATCGCCAAAGAAAATCTTTTTTTTTTTTTTAGATCTAAGAAATTTTGGGATTGGGTAAGATTTATTAATAATTTCTTAATATATTAATCCTTTTAATTTAATTGAAATTGACATGGATACAAGTACTTTACAAGGAACTTGAACGGTGCACGGCGAATGGTTGGGATAGCTCAGTTGGTAGAGCAGAGGACTGAAAATCCTCGTGTCACCAGTTCAAATCTGGTTCCTGACACGTGACTAATGTATTGGATAATAATCCAATTAATCGAGCGGGATATTAATTGTCTCGAGCATGATATAT